AAAACTTTTATTAAATATATATATTCTTAAACATACTCTAATTTTTTTAAAGCTTGGATTTTTAACTAGAAATTAAAAAATTGCAAATTTTTGCATTTTTTTGCACTCCTTTTGCACGTTTTTTTGAAATAAAAATTCCCTTGGAAAAAGTTAACTAATAGTGAAATAAAAGCAGAATAGTATTCTTAAAATAGGAAAGTATTTGTATTTTTTTACTATATAAATATTTATCAAAATAATAGCGTAAATTTTTAATTAATATATAAACCGGTGGTTTATTTATATATATAATTTATAAATGGAAAAAGGATTTATAATTTTTAATTATTAATAAAGATGTTACATAATTTACGTATTTAATTATATAATAGAGAAATTAAAAAGTTTTAATCTTAATGAGTATAATTTAATCCTTTATAATCATTTTAAATGGATTTAAAAAGAGAGAGAGAAGGAAATTTTTTAAAATTTAATAGCAGTATTCTTACCATCTTAATTTAAGAATCTATAAGTTATATATATATATATTAAATATTTATATATATATAAATTATATATATAAATAATTATATAAATATAATATATATATATATATAATAATAATTAATAATTATATATATATATAAATAAATTATATTTAAATATAATTTTATAACTATTAATTAAATAAAACTTATTATTTACATATTATATAATTAATTATATAATAATAAATAATATTATATATTAATTAATTAAACTTTTAATAAAAAAAAAACAAAAAAAAATTATATTTAAGGGTATTTAATTAAGTTAATCATTTATTGCTAAATAAAAATATAAATTTATAATTTTTATATTTTTAGAAATAATTATTTACTCATAATAGAAAGCTAAGATAATGTAAATATGAATTACTAAATTTTTAAAAATTTATTTCATATATTGGAAGTTTCATTTGATTAATAAAATAAAAAAAAAAAAAAAAAAAAAAAAACCTAATTTTTTGCTAATTTATTTTATTTAAATGTAGTAAATATACAACAAATTGAATAAATGATTGCGGTTTCAACTGGCGCAAAATTTTGGGGGTTTATGGGGTTTACTTAATAAAAAAAATTTAGGGAATTTTTCATTGTAAATTAATATGCATAGATTTTGAAAATTTTGAAAATCGCTAGAAATTAAAAAATGGACTAGAAGAGAATTCAGGGTTTTAAAATTTAAAAATTTTAGATTTTTAAAAAATTGTAAAAAGTTGTGCACAAAAAAAAAAATTGGGGGAGCAAAAAAATGTTGGAAAATTTCATTGAAAAATTTTGGAATTTTAGGACTTGGAGTTTTTTTACTAAAGATTTTAAAACCCTACGTTTTCTATGCTTGATTTTTAATGAAATGCTAAGGTTTAATAATTTAAAAATTTTGATATTTTAAAAAAAGTCAATAAATTAACATATTTGGAGGGGGGAGTAATTTTTTTTGAAAAATTGATCTATTTATTTTGAATTAAATAAGTTAATTAATTTTAGTAATTTTTTGATTTTTTTTATAAAGGGGAAATAAATATTTTCTAAAAATTAGGGTAAAAAAATTAAATGGTTAGGATTTTAAGGGTTAATTATTTTTATTATATGTTTCAATTAAGAGGGTTTTTTAATAGTATAATTTTTAGTAATAGTTGGATATAAGTTATAAATTTAATTATTTATGGCTTATTATATTGAAAATAATATTGTATTTTTTATACACTTAAAAATTTAGGTAGAATTTGATATGATAAAATTAAACGAGTTTAGAGCAAAATATGTTTTTTTAAAGTTTTATTTAAGACTAGAAAGATTTACTTAAAAATTGTAAAATTGAATGTTAAAGTTTAATTTTTTTATGTTTTTAGTTAAAAATTTTCATAAAATAAAAAAATTGAAATTTAATTTTTTTTTAAAAAAAAAATTTTTTTTTTTATTTTTAATAGAAAAAAGTTAAAGAAATATGAAGATTTTATTAATTGAAAGATCTGATTTCATTGAGTTAATTCATTTTAGATAAAAAAGTTAATTTTTTATTGAGAAGAAAAAAAAAAAAATGAAAAGGTGCCAAAATCGGAAATTTACATTTTTTAAGCAATTTTCATTTAAAAATTTTTAGTATAAATTAAAGTGTTTTAAATTTATAGTTTAAAAATTAAAACAATTTTTTTCTTCGTTTTAATTAAAAAATTTAGTTGGAAGTTTTAGTTTTAAATTTTAGATGGAAAATCTCATGAGTATTCAAATTTTAGCAAAAAATTAATTAATACAATTCTTACTTAAATAAATAAAAATTAATTAGAATTTTTAAAAAAAATATTTTTTTTTTGATTAAAAATATTTAAATTAAGGGATTTTCTTTAATTAAATTAAGCTTAAATATTAAGGTTTTAAATTAGTATAAATATTAAGCATTAATATATTTTTTTAGGGGGAGGGGGTTGAATTTAATTTTTGAGGAGTAGAGAGGACAAAATTAGTTGTTAAAGGGTGATTTTATATAAATTTGGGTATGAATTTTGAATTTTATTTTTAAAAATTTAAAAATTTATTAAAATTTAAAATTAATTGTGGGGTTAATTTTAAATGGAAATTTAAATTAACTTTTAAAATTAATTGTGGGATTAATTTTAAATGAAAATTTAAATAAATTAAGAAAGTTAATTGTGAGGTTAACTTTGAAAGTAAGTTAACTTTTAAAATTAATTGTGGGATTAATTTTAAATGAAAATTTAAATAAATTAAGAAAGTTAATTGTGAGGTTAACTTTGAAAGTAAGTTAACTTTTAAAATTAATTGTGGGATTAATTTTGAATGAAAATTTAAATTAATTTTTAAAATTAATTGTGGGATTAATTTTAAATGAAAATTTAAATAAATTAAGAAAGTTAATTGTGAGGTTAACTTTGAAAGTTTAAATTAACTTTTAAAATTAATTGTGGGGTTAATTTTAAATTTAAATTTGAATAAATTGAGAAAATTAATTGTGGGATTAATTTTGAATGAAAATTTAAATTAATTTTTAAAATTAATTGTGGGGTTAATTTTAAATGGAAATTTAAATAAATTAAGAAAGTTAATTGTGAGGTTAACTTTGAAAGTTTAAATTAACTTTTAAAATTAATTGTGGGGTTAATTTTAAATGGAAATTTAAATAAATTAAGAAAGTTAATTGTGAGGTTAACTTTGAAAGTTTAAATTAACTTTTAAAATTAATTGTGGGGTTAATTTTAAATTTAAATTTAAATAAATTGAGAAAATTAATTGTGGGATTAATTTTGAATGAAAATTTAAATTAATTTTTAAAATTAATTGTGGGATTAATTTTAAATGTAAATTTGAATAAATTAGGGAAAGTAGTTAAAAGTTGAATTTAAGTAGAAATTTACTTAGAATACTTTAAATTTTTCTAATTATGCGTAGCGGAGCTAGCTTTTTTAATGGGATTATTTATATTGAATTAAAAGTTGAATTTAAGTAGAAATTTACTTAGAACACTTTAATTTTTTCTAATTATGCGTAGCGGAGCTAGCTTTTTTAATGGGATTATTTATATTGAATTAAAAGTTGAATTTAAGTAGAAATTTACTTAGAACACTTTAATTTTTTCTAATTATGCGTAGCGGAGCTAGCTTTTTTAATGGGATTATTTATATTGAATTAAAAGTTGAATTTAAGTAGAAATTTACTTAGAACACTTTAATTTTTTCTAATTATGCGTAGCGGAGCTAGCTTTTTTAATGGGATTATTTATATTGAATTAAAAGTTGAATTTAAGTAGAAATTTACTTAAAGTATCTTAATTATTTTAAAGGTATAAAAAAATGATTTAAATAAATAGTTTTATTAGGGATTTAATTTAATTTTTTTTGAAAAAATTTATGGGTAATTTAATTAAGATGAAATTTTATTTATTATAGAAGTTAAAATTTGTATTTTTGGCTTATTTAAGGCTAAGGATGGATTTGAACGTGTAGCTTAATTTATGTTTATTTATAGGGTATCTTTTTTAAAGTTTTATTCTAGCTTAATAGATTGATTAATAATTTTTTTATATGTAAATTTTTGTAAAAATTTAATTTAAATAATTAATTATTTTTGCAGTAATTAATTTTATAAATAAAGTAACCTTTGATTTAGAAATTTATTTAAATTTTAACAAATTTTGTGCCAGCAGTTGCGGTTAAACAAATAATATAATTAATTTTTATTAGTAAATGATAAATAGTTAAAATATAATTGAAATTTAAATTTAGTAAGTGAAATTTTAAATTTAATAAAAGTTATTTATTTTTAATATAATTCATTAAATTTTTTATAAAACTAGGATTAGATACCCTATTATTTTAAATGTAAATTTTTTACTAAATTAGTATTTGTTATTTTCATGAAAATTAAAGAATTTGGCGGTATTTTAGTCTTTTCAGAGGAACCTGTTCTATAAATGATAATCCACGATTTATTTTACTTAATTTAAATAATTTGTATATCGCTGTAGTTGAATATTTTAAAAGAACTTTAATATTCATGATTTTTTTAAATAAATACATCAAGTCAAGGTGCAGTTTATAATTAAGATGTAATGGGTTACAATAAAATTATTTATTATGGATTAAAAAATGAAATTTTTTTTTGAAAGAGGATTTGAAAGTAATAAGAAATAATTTTTTTTTATGATTTAAGCTCTAAAATATGCACATATCGCCCGTCGCTCTCATTTTATTTGAGATAAGTCGTAACAAAGTAGATGTACTGGAAAGTGTATCTAGAAATCAAATTAGAGCTTGTTATAAGTATTTTAGTTACATTAAAAGGAAATTTGTTTAATCAAATTAATTTGAGATTTTTAAAATTATTAATTTTGTTTTTAAATAAAATAATTTTATGTTTTATTAATATTTAAGAAAAAATTTTTTTAATTATAGTTTATTAGTATAGTGATAGAAATTTGAAATATATGAAAATATAAATTTTAAAAAGAAGAATTTTATTTTTGTACCTTGTGTATCAGGGTTTATTAATTAATAATTAATTTTTTAATTTTCTCGATTTAAAAAGAGTTAATAAAATATTTATTTTAATGTAAAATTATTATTTATAATTTTTTATTAGTAATGAAATACTATTCGATTTTTAATATATCTAGTTTCTTAAGAAATAAATTTAATTTATTTATTAAAATTTATAAATTTAAATTTTAAATTTTTTGATTTTAATATTAAAAATTTTTAGGGAAAAGCTTAAAAATTAATTTTTATAAAGTATAAATTTTAAATTAAATGTAGGATTAGAAATTTTTATCATTAATAATTTGTTAAAATAAGTTTTATTTTTAGTATTATTTTTATAATTTTTAAATTTTTTATTAAGAAATTTTAATTAATTTTTAATTAAAATTTATAATGATAAAATTAGTATATATTTTTATGTAAAATTAATTTATTTAAATTAGATTAGTATAAGGAATTCGGCAAATTTATGTTATTCGCCTGTTTACTAAAAACATGTCTTATTGATAATAATTTTAAGTCTAATCTGCCCAATGAGTAATTAAATGGCTGCAGTATTTTAACTGTACAAAGGTAGCATAATAATTAGTCTCTTAATTAGGGACTAGAATGAATGATTGAACGAGATAATAACTGTCTCTTATTAAATTTTAGAATTTTATTTTTAAGTTAAAAAGCTTAAATTTATTTAAAAGACGAGAAGACCCTATAGAGTTTTATATTTTACTTAATTTAAAATTTAGATTAAAATTTTTATTTTTTTAAAAAAATATTTAATTGGGGTGATTAAAAAATTTAATGAACTTTTTTATTTAAAATCATTAATTAATGAATTATTGATCCAATATTTTTGATTATAAGATTAAATTACCTTAGGGATAACAGCGTAATTTTTTTTAAGAGTTCTTATCGAAAAAAAAGATTGCGACCTCGATGTTGGATTAAAATTAATTTTTGGCGTAGAAGTTAAAAAATTAGGTCTGTTCGACCTTTAAAATTTTACATGATCTGAGTTTAAATCGGCGTGAGCCAGGTTGGTTTCTATCTTTAAATTATTAATATATTTTAGTACGAAAGGACCAAATATATATAAAATTTATTAAAAATTGAATAATATTAATTAATTACTTTGGCAGATTAGTGCGTTAAATTTAGAATTTAAATATGTATTTATACAGGTAATATTTGTTTTTTAAGGATTTTATTTTGATAGGACTTAGTTGTTTAATTTTAATTATTTGTGTTTTAGTAGGAGTGGCATTTTTAACTTTATTAGAACGTAAAGTTTTAGGGTATATTCAAATTCGTAAGGGCCCTAATAAAGTGGGGGTTATAGGAATTTTACAGCCTTTTAGTGATGCAATTAAATTATTTTCTAAGGAAATTACTTATCCATTAATATCTAATATAAATTTATATTATTTATCCCCAATTTTTAATTTATTTTTAGCTTTAATTTTATGGTTATGTATACCTTTTTTTTCTATTTTTTTAAATTTTAATATAGGATTTTTGTTTATATTATGTGTTTCTAGATTAAGAGTTTATACAATTATGATTTCAGGGTGAGCATCAAATTCAAATTATTCGATATTAGGGGGGATGCGGGCTATTGCTCAAACGATTTCTTATGAAGTAAGATTAATTTTAGTTTTATTATCTTTTTTAGTAATAGTTTTAAGATTTAGAATAATTGATTTTTTAAAAATTCAAACATTTATTTGATTAATTTTTTTATTTTTACCTTTAAGGTTAGTTTGGGTGGTTTCTAGCTTAGCAGAAACTAATCGAACTCCTTTTGACTTTGCAGAAGGGGAATCTGAATTAGTATCTGGCTTTAATGTTGAATATAGAAGAGGAGGATTTGCTTTAATTTTTTTAGCGGAGTATTCTAATATTTTATTTATAAGAATATTATGTATTATTTTATTTTTAGGGTGTGATATTTATTCTTGGATATTTTTTATTAAATTAACATTTTTATCATTTTTTTGAATTTGAGTCCGTGGAACTTTACCTCGTTTTCGGTATGATAAATTAATATATTTAGCTTGAAAAAGGTTTTTACCTTTTTCATTAAATTTTTTATTTTTTTATTTTGGGTTAAAAATACTCAGGATAGTAGTATTATTATAGTTAATTTTTTTTAGTACTTAAATTAGTAGAGTATTTACTCTATCTTATATTTTCAAAATATATACTTATTCAAGTTCACTAATTAGTTTTTGAATAAAATATTATCCCATAAAATGTAAATTAAAGGGTTAATAATAAAATATAAAAAATACACAACTGTTAAAATTTGCCCAATTAAAATATAGGGGTCTTCAACAGGTCGAGCCCCAATTCATGTGAGTAATAATAAAATTGATAGTAATGATCAAAATAAAATTTTGTTTAATGGATAAAATGAATTTGTTTGAATTTTTTTTTTATTAAAAAGAGGTATAAAAAATAAAATTGCAATTGATATTACTAAGGCGATTACTCCCCCTAATTTATTAGGAATTGATCGTAAAATAGCATATGCAAATAGAAAATATCATTCGGGTTGAATATGAATAGGAGTTACTAAAGGATTAGCTGGAGTGAAATTATCGGGGTCCCCTAAAAGGTAAGGATTTGTAAGAGTTAGTAGAGTTAAAATAAAGGCTATTATAATAAATCCAAATAAATCCTTAAAAGAAAAATAGGGATGGAATGGAATTTTATCAATATTTCTATTTGTTCCTAAAGGATTATTTGAACCTGTTTGATGTAAGAATAAAAGATGAATTATTACTAAAGCAGCAATAACAAATGGTAATAGAAAGTGTAATGAGAAAAATCGATTTAGAGTGGCATTATCTACTGCAAAACCCCCTCATAGTCATTGAACAATATCAATTCCTAGATAAGGGATAGCTGAAAGTAAATTAGTAATAACAGTTGCGCCTCAAAATGATATTTGACCTCAAGGAAGAACATATCCAAGGAAAGCTGTTGCTATTGTAATAAATAGAATTAATACTCCTATTGTTCAAGTTATTATAAAATAATAAGATCTATAGTAAATTCCTCGACCTACATGAATGTATAAACAAATAAAGAAAAATCTTGCCCCATTAGCATGTAAAGTTCGAAGTAATCATCCATAGTTAACATCTCGACAAATATGGACAACTCTATTGAAAGCAATATCAATATTTCTTGCATAATGTATAGATAAGAATAATCCAGTTAGAATTTGAATTCCTAAACAAAGTCCTAAGAGAGAGCCAAAATTTCATCATGCTGAAATATTTGAAGGGGAAGGTAAGTCAATTAAAGAATTATTAATAATTTTTAATAAAGGAGATATTTTTCGAAAAGGTGTTTTCATTAAAATTTTTGTCGTAATGGGCCATAATTAATATTAGTAATTTTAACTGTAGCAATTAATGTAATTAATAAATAAATAATGATTATTGTCAAGATAATTATTAATGGAAAATTAAAAAATTTAGTTAATATAAAATTTATATTTAAATAATTTATATGAATAAAATTTATATTATTAATTATACTTAAGTTTAAATTTATAGTTATTAAAGCAATTATTATTAGTAATGTAGAAATTAATAAAAATGATATTTTTATTGAAATTTTAAATTTTTTATTAGAGGCAATTCTTGTTATATATAAAAATAAAATTAATATTCCTCTAATTATTATTAGAAATAAAATGTAAGAAAATCAAAAATTTATTGAAATATACCCTGAAATTAATGAAAAAATAATTGTTTGGGAAAGTAAGCAAGCCCCGATTGATATTGGATGTTTTATAAAAAGAATAATTAATGAAAATCTTATTGATAAAAATATTAAATTATTAATATCAGAAAATAGTTTAATTAAAATATTAATTTTGGAGATTAATGATAAGAAAGTTCTTTTTTCTGAAGTTTTAAAAGTTTCCTTATTTTTGGTTTACAAGACCAATATTTTATATTAAATTATTAAAACTAATGGTGGTTATATTTTCTATATTTTCATATTTTAGCGGGCTATTATTATTTTGTTTGAAACGGAAGCATTTACTTTTAATATTATTAAGTTTAGAATTTATTATTATTTCTTTGTATATAAATATATTTATTTATTTAAGATTAAATTTTAATGAGTATTATTTTTGTTTGATTTTTATGACTATAAGAGTTTGTGAAGGAGTGTTAGGCTTATCAATTTTAGTTTCTTTAATTCGATCACATGGAAATGATTATTTCCAAAGATTTAATATTTTATGATAAAATTTTTATTAATAATAATTTTTATGATTCCTTTAAGATTTATTAAAAAAAGATTTTGATTAAATCAATTTATTTATTTTATATTATTTTTTATATTTTTTTTAAATTTTAGATTTTCTAATATGTATATATATATTAGGTACAATTTTGGAGTTGATTTATTATCTTTTACTATAATTTTATTAAGGCTATGAATTTGTAGTTTAATAATTTTAGCTAGAGAAAGAATTTTTAATAAAAAAAATTATTATAATTTTTTTATATTAATAGTATTATTATTATTAATTTCTCTATTTTTAACTTTTTCAACTTTAAATTTATTTATTTTTTATTTATTTTTTGAAATAAGTTTAATTCCTACTTTAATTTTAATTATTGGATGAGGGTATCAACCTGAGCGAATTCAAGCAGGGATATATTTATTATTTTATACTATAGTAGCTTCTTTGCCCATATTATTTTGTATTTTTATATATTATAATAAAAATAATAGTCTTTCCTTTAGTTATTTAAATAGTGAAATTAATTCATTAATTTTTTATTTTTGTATAAATATAGTTTTTTTTGTAAAAATACCAATATATTTAGTTCATTTATGGTTACCTAAGGCTCATGTTGAGGCACCTGTTTCAGGATCAATAATTTTAGCGGGAGTGATATTAAAATTAGGGGGGTATGGGATAATGCGTGTATTACCTATTTTTATTAAAATTAATATAAAATTTAGATTTTATGTTATTTCTTTAAGATTGATAGGAGGTGTATTAGTTTCATTAATTTGTTTACGTCAAAGAGATATAAAATCATTAATCGCTTATTCTTCAGTTGCTCATATAAGAATAGTATTAAGAGGAATTTTAACATTAAATTATTGAGGGTTAAGAGGGGCCTTAGGTATAATGATTGCCCATGGGTTATGTTCTTCTGGGTTATTTTGTTTAGTTAACATTACTTATGAACGTTTAATAAGACGAAGATTATTTTTAAATAAGGGTTTAATGAATTTAATTCCAAGAATAAGATTATGATGATTTTTATTAATTTCTTCAAATATAGCAGCTCCAGCATCATTAAATTTATTAAGAGAAATTATATTAATTAATAGTCTAGTTAGATGAAGAGTTTTATTAATATTAGTTTTAATATTTTTATCTTTTTTTAGAGCTGTGTATTCCTTATATTTATATTCTTATTCTCAGCATGGTAAAATTTATTCGAGAAGTTATAGATTTTCTATAGGGTATTTTCGTGAATATTTATTATTATTTTTACATTGAGTTCCTTTAAATTTAATTATTTTAAAAAGTGAATTTATAGTATTATGAATTTATTTAAATAGTTTATTAAAATATTGATTTGTGGGGTCAAAGATGTGGGTATCACTTTAAATAATTAAGATTTGTAAAATTTATTATTTTAGATTCCTTTTTATTAGAATTAGATTTTTTTTTTTAAGTTTAAATTTTATAGTTTTAAATTATAAAATAATTATTGAATATCAAATTATTCAAATTAATTCAACTGAAATTTTTATAGTTTTTTTATTTGATTGAATATCTTTATTATTTATAAGATTTGTTTTATTTATTTCTTCTATAGTGATTAATTATAGAGATGAATATATATCAGGGGATTTAAATATTAATCGATTTATTTATTTAGTATGTATATTTGTTTTATCTATAATATTATTAATTATTAGACCTAATTTAATTAGAATTTTATTAGGATGAGATGGGTTAGGATTAGTTTCTTATTGTTTGGTAATTTACTATCAAAATATTAAGTCTTTTAATGCGGGAATATTAACTGCACTTTCAAACCGAATTGGTGATGTTGCGTTACTTATAGCTATTGCATGAATAATAAATTATGGGAGTTGAAATTATATTTTCTATATTGATATTATAAAAAATGATTTTTATATACAATGGGTAATAATACTAGTTTTTTTAGCAGCTATAACTAAAAGAGCACAAATTCCTTTTTCTTCTTGATTGCCTGCTGCTATAGCAGCACCTACTCCAGTTTCATCTTTAGTTCATTCTTCAACTTTAGTAACTGCAGGGGTATACTTATTAATTCGGTTTAATTTTGCTTTAAGAGAAAATTTAATATATTTTGCTTTATTTATTTCAAGATTAACTATATTTATAGCAGGATTGGCCGCAAATTTCGAATTTGATTTGAAAAAAATTATTGCGTTATCTACTTTAAGTCAATTAGGGTTAATAATAAGAATTATTTTTTTAGGGGATTATAAATTAGCTTTTTTTCATCTTTTAACTCATGCCTTATTTAAGGCATTATTATTTATATGTGCAGGGGTAATTATTCATAATTTTTTAAATTGCCAAGATATTCGTTATATAGGAAGATTAATTAATATTATACCATTAACTTGTGTAATATTTAATGTTGCTAATTTTTCTTTATGTGGGTTACCATTTTTAGCAGGATTTTATTCAAAGGATTTAATTTTAGAGGTTTTAAGATTAAATTATTTAAATTTTTATATTTATTTAATTTTTTTTATTTCTACTGGGCTAACAATAAGGTATACTATTCGATTAATATATTATACCTTATTTGGAAGTTTTAATAATTTATCTTTAAATTTAATTAGAGATAGAAGAATGACTATATTAAAAAGAATATTAAGATTAATAGTAATAGTGGTTTTTGGAGGGAGAATGTTGAGATGGCTAATGTTTAGAGTTCCCTATTATATTTGTTTACCATTAATTATAAAAATAATAGCTTTAATCGTTACTTTTTTAGGGATATGAGGAGGGTATGAAGCTTCAAAATTTTCTTTATCTTATCAGTTAAATTCATTAAAATATTTAAAGGTAAGATTATTTATTTCATTAATATGAAACATACCTTTTATCTCAACTTTTGGGGTAAATTATTATCCAATTCATTTAAGAAAATTAATTTATAAAAATTTAGATCAAGGCTGATTTGAATGATTAGGGAGTCAAGGTCTTTATAATAATATTAAAAATTATTCAAATTTTAGACAGATTTTATTTTTTAATAATTTAAAAATTAGAATAATTTTATTTGTTTTTTTTATTTATTTTATTTTTATTTATATTTAATTTAAATAGCTTATAATTAGAGCATAATATTGAAGATATTAAGGAAATATATATTATTTTTAAATATTTATAAAAAATATTTTATTTTTACATTGAAAATGTAAGGTTTTATTTAAACTATATAAATAGAAATATTAACAGAATTACACTGTTAAAGAATTAAGTTAGAAGCTTATTCTTGATTAACCTATTTCTTTAATTGGAATTTAATTCAATGGAATCATTAACAATGATTTACCTCTTTTTGGTTTCAATTAAATAAGGATGAGACATCAAAATTTTAGGTCGAAACTAAATGTAAAATTTTACTTCTTATTTAAGATAAATTGATATCAATAATTTTTAAATGCAAATTAAATGTTATAAATTTAACTATTATCCTATAAAGTTCAATTTAATGCTCCTTGATTTCATTCATGGTAAGTTCCTAAAATTAAAATTATAAAAAAGAAAGATCTTAATAAAAAAAAATTAATTAATCTAGAGATTTTTATAATAAAAATTAAAGGAATTAATAAAGTAATTTCTACATCAAAAATTAAGAAAATTACCGCAATTAAAAAAAATTGTAAAGAAAAAGGTAATCGAGGGGATCTTTTAGGGTCGAATCCACATTCAAAGGGGGATCTTTTTTCTCGGTCTGAAAATGTTTTTTTTGAAATTAATGAGGCAGCTAGTATTATAATTATTCTAATTATAAAAATAATTGTTGAAATTAAAATTAATATTAATATTATTTATACTAAATTTTAGATCTTTTAATTGGAAGTTAAAAATATTTTTTATACTATATAAATATCTACCTCATCAATAAAGTGAAATATATAAAAATAATCAAACTACATCTACAAAATGTCAATATCAAGCGGCAGCTTCAAATCCAAAATGATGAATTGAAGAGAAATGATTTTTTAAATGTCGTATTAAACATACCAATAAAAAAGTAGTTCCAATAATTACATGAATTCCATGAAATCCTGTAGCTATGAAAAAGGAAGAACCATAGACGGAATCTGAAATTGTAAATGATGCTTCAATATATTCATACGCTTGAAGAATTGAGAAGTAAACTCCAAGAATTACAGTTAATAGTAACCCTTGAGTTGTTATTTTAAAATTATTTTCAATTAAACTATGATGAGCTCAAGTTACTGTTAATCCTGATGTTAATAAAATTAAAGTATTTAATAATGGAATTTGGATAGGGTTAAAAGTTATAATCCCTTTTGGGGGTCAAATTATTCCAAGTTCAATAGAAGGTGAAAGCCTTCTATGAAAAAATCCCCAGAAAAATGAAATGAAAAAGAAGACTTCTGAAGTAATAAATAAAATTATTCCTCAACGTAATCCTATAGTTACATTAAAGGTGTGAAGACCTTGAAAAGTTCCTTCTCGGGAAACATCTCGCCATCATTGGTATATAATAAATATTGTAGTAATTATTCCAATAAGAAATAAATTTACTTCAAAAATATGGAATCACTTAATTAAACCAATTATGGAAATTATAGCTCTTAATGCTCCTAAAATAGGTCATGGTCTAAAATCTACTAAATGGAATGGATGGTTTTTATGTAAAGACATTAATTTACTTCTCTAGAATATAAAACTCTTAGTACAGCAAAAACATAAGACTGAATTATTGAAACAGCACACTCTAAAGTTAATAAAAGTAATTGAACAATAATTAGAATATTTACTATTAATAATGGCATAGAAGGGCCAGTGTTTCCTAAAAGTGTTAATAAAAGATGGCCTGCAATTATATTTGCAGCTAATCGAACTGCTAAAGTTCCTGGTCGAATAATATTTCTAATTGTTTCAATACAAACTATAAAAGGTATTAAAACAGGGGGAGTCCCTTGAGGAACTAAATGTGAAAATATATGGATTGTATTATTAATTCAACCATAAATTATAAATCTTAATCATAATGGTAAAGATAGTCTTAAAGTAAAAATTAAATGTCTAGATCTAGTAAAAATATACGGGAATAACCCAAGAAAATTATTGAAAATAATAATTCTGAATAAAGAGATAAATATTAAGGTTGAACCTTTAATAGATTTATTATTTAATAAAATATTAAATTCATTATGAAGAGTTGTTGTTACCTTTATTCATAAAAAATTAATTCGAGATGGAATTAATCAAAATATTAAAGGTATAATTAAGATACCTAAAAAAGTTCTTAATCAATTTAAAGGTAAATTAAAATTAGTTGAAGGGTCAAATGTAGAAAATAAATTTGTTATCATTTTCAATTATTTTTAAGTAATTTTAATGGCTTAATATTTTTTTCTGAAGAATAAAAAAATGAAAAGTAGTTTAAAGAATTAAAAATTATAAAAATTATAGTAAATAAAAAAAATAAAGTTAATCAGTTTATTGGGGCTATTTGTGGAATTAAAAGTTATTAATAAAATTAATAATTTTAAATTGACAATTTAATGTTATGTTTTAACTAAACTTATTCCATTAGAAATAAGTGCTAATTTATTATAAAATGGTTTAAGAGACCAGTACTTGCTTTCAGTCATCTAATGTTAAATTTTGTTTATTTTATTAATTCATTTAATAAAATATGAAGGAGAAATTCTTTCAATAGAAATAGGTATAAAACTATGATTTGCACCACAAATTTCTGAACATTGACCAAATAATAATCCTGTTCGATTTAAAAAGAATCTTGTTTGATTAAGACGACCAGGAGTGGCATCAATTTTGACTCTTAAAGAAGGAATTGTTCAGGAATGTAAAACATCTGCTGCTGTAACTATTAATCGAATTTGAGAATTAAATGGCAACACTATTCGATTATCTACATCTAATAAACGAAAATTTTGAGAAGTTATATCTGCATTTTGAATTATATATGAATCAAATTCAGTATTTTTAAAATCTGAATATTCGTATGATCAATATCATTGATGACCAATAGTTTTTACTGAAATTAAAGGATTATTAATTTCGTCTAATAAGTACAATAAATGCAGAGAAGGAAATGCAATAAAAATTAAAGTAAAAGCAGGTAAAATAGTTCAAATTAATTCAATTATTTGGCCTTCTAGTAAAAATCGATAATTTAATTTGTTATTAAAAAGTATTCCTATTAAATATCCTACTAAAATTGTAATTATTAGTAAAATTATTATTGCATGATCATGAAATAATATTAATTGCTCTATTAATGGAGAAGCGGCATCTTGTAGAGAGTAGGAAGATAATCAAGTTGCTATTTCTAAAAAAAGATGCTTCTTTATATATGAAGCTTAAATTCATTGCACTATTCTGCCATATTAGAATTGCACTAATATGGGTAATTCAGAATATCTATGTTCGGCTGGAGGTATAGATTGAAGTCACTCAATTGATGTAGTTATATTTATTGGGATAATTCTTTTTCGTATAGAAATTATTCTTTCTCAAATAATAAATAAAAATATAAAAATTCCAACTAAAGAGATTAAAGACCCAATTGAAGATACCACATTTCATGTAGTATAGGCATCTGGGTAATCCGAGTATCGTCGAGGTATACCTCTTAACCCTAAGAAATGTTGAGGGAAGAATGTTAAATTTACACCAATGAATATTACTAAAAACTGAATTTTTAAAAATAAATTATTCAGGGTCAGTCCTGTAAATAAAGGGAATCATTGAATTAGGCCTGCTATAATAGCAAATACTGCTCCTATAGATAGGACATAATGAAAATGAGCAACAACATAATAAGTATCATGAAGGACAATATCAATTGAAGAATTAGCTAAAATTACTCCTGTTAATCCTCCAATCGTAAATAGGAAAACAAATCCCAATGCCCATAATATAGAAGGAGAATAGTTAATTTGAGTTCCATGAAGAGTAGCCAGCCATCTGAAAATTTTAATTCCTGTAGGAACAGCAATAATTATTGTAGCTGAAGTAAAATAAGCACGAGTATCAACATCTATTCCAACTGTGAATATATGATGGGCTCATACTACAAATCCTAATAACCCAATTGCTATTATTGCATAAATTATACCTAAGGATCCAAAAGTTTCCTTTTTACCTCTTTCTTGTCTAATAATATGAGAAATTATTCCAAATCCAGGTAAAATTAAAATATATACTTCAGGATGCCCAAAAAATCAAAATAAATGTTGATATAAAATTGGGTCACCTCCCCCAGCAGGATCGAAAAATGAAGTATTTAAATTTCGATCTGTTAAAAGTATTGTGATAGCCCCAGCTAAAACTGGTAAAGATAAAAGTAGAAGAAGAGCTGTAATAGCAACAGATCAAACAAATAAGGGTATTTTGTCTAAAGTTATTCCTGTTGCTCGTATATTAATTACTGTAGTGATAAAATTTACAGCACCTAAAATTGAAGAAATACCTGCTAAATGAAGTCTAAAAATAGCTAAATCAACTGAAGAGCCTCTATGTGCAATATTTGCTGAAAGTGGTGGGTACACTGTTCAGCCTGTTCCTGCTCCATTTTCAACAATTCTTCTCATTAACAATAAACTTAATGATGGGGGAAGAAGTCAAAATCTTATGTTATTTATTCGAGGGAAAGCTATATCAGGTGCTCCCAATATTAATGGGACAAGTCAATTTCCAAATCCTCCAATTACAATTGGCATAACTATAAAGAAAATTATTACAAAAGCGTGGGCAGTTACAATAACGTTATAGATTTGATCATCTCCAATTAATCTTCCAGGGTTTCCTAATTCAGCTCGGATTAATAATCTTAGTGAGGTTCCAACTATTCCAGCTCATGCCCCAAAAATAAAGTATAAGGTACCAATATCCTTATGGTTTGTGGAAAATAATCATTTATTCGGTAAAGTGGCCGAATAATAAGCAATAAACTGTAAATTTATTAATGAAATTTTTTTTCCTTTACCAGGTTTAATATTCAAAATGATGATTTTAAATTGCAAATTTAAAGGTGGGACATTCCTTAAACCTAATTAAGGCTTAAAGAAGCTTTATTGGGAACTTTGAAGGTTCCAAGTTTGTTTTTAACTTAAATCCTTTTTAAGTTAAATTGATTATTAATGTAATCAGGATCAAGCTAAAAATAGTTATAAAATTAGATCTTCAAATATAAAATAAATTAATATTTTCATTAATTTTAAATTTTTGGTTAGAAATTTTAAAAGTTAAAGCAGTGAAAGTGATTCGAATATAAAAAAATAAAGTTAGTAAAGTTATTAAAATTATAAAAAAGGCTGTAATTATAAGATTATTGTTAATTATAAATTGAATAGTTAATCATTTAGGGAAAAATCCTAGGAAAGGTGGTAGCCCACCTAAAGAAAAAAAATTTAAAGTAAAAAATAATTTTATTAAGGGGGATTTAATAAAATTAAAAATTTGCTTAAAATAAAAAATATTAAATTTATTGAAAATGAGAATTAAATTTATTGAAATAATTGAATAAATTGTAAAATAGATTAGTCATAAAGTTTTAAAAAATATTAAGGTAGCAATTATTCAACTAATATGATTAATTGAAGAATAAGCTAAAATTTTACGGATTCTAGTTTGATTTATTCCTATAATTCCTCTAATTATTGTTCTTGTAATAATAATAATTGTTATGAATAATGTTGAATTGGTAATAATTAATATTATTGGGGCAATTTTTTGCCAAGTAAGAAGGATAAATCTATTAAATCAGTTTAATCCTTCAATTACTTCTGGAAATCAAAAGTGGAATGGGGCCGCTCCTATTTTTATTAATAAAGAAGAATTAAAAATTATTAATAAATTTAAATTTATAAAAGAATTTCATGGGGAAAAATTCATTGATATAAAAATAATAGAAAATATTAAAGTTGTTGAAGCTAATGCTTGAACAATAAAATATTTGACGGAGGTTTCAGAAGAAAATAAATTAAATTTATTATTTATTAGTGGGATAATAGATAATAAATTAATTTCTAGTCCTATTCATATTCCTATTCATGAATAAGAAGAAATTGTAATTAGGGTCCCAATTAAGAGGGTTGAGAAGAATAACAATTTATAAAATTTTACAATTAAAAAGAAAAGGATTAGAACCTTTATAAAAGGGGTATGAACCCTGAAGCTTAGTTAGCTTATCTTTTTACATTTTAATATATGATGTATAAAGGCTTTTGAAGCTTTAAGAAATAGTTTAATTCTATTAAATGTAATTTTATATTAATGAAGACAAGGGGTTTTGTATGATTTATCCTATCAAGATAATCCTTTTTAATCAGGCACTTCATT